ATAGGCATTTCGAAAATACGCCTTAACGATCAATGGTTCACGATGGCTCTGATGGGTGGTTTCGCTAGAATCGTCAATAATGAGATTACTGTTTTCGCACATGATGGGGAAAAGGCTAGTGACATTGATCCACAAGAAGCTCAGCAAACTCTTCAAATAGCGAAAGATAACTTGAGGAAAGCAGAAGCTGAAGGGCAAACAATCGAGGCGGATCTAGCTCTCAAACAAGCTGAGCTACGAGTAAGGGCTGTCAATGCTATTTCGTAACTGGTTAGTAGGTCCAAATAGAGGGGCCCGGCCGACTTTTGCATAATTTGCATAAACAGAAGTTCTCTTTATACGCCCTTGATTCTGATTCTACCGATTGATTGCATAGAGTCAAATACGGAATCAATCGGAGTCTAATCCAAGGAAGAATAAGATAAGAATAAAAAAAAGAATAGATAGAACAAAAAAGAAATAAAAAAAGGAAGGGTGCATATAAAAACTTATTAGATACCAGAGTCATTGGTATCTAAAAAGCTTTACCTACTATTGGATTTGAACCAATGACTCCCGCCGTATGAAAGCAATACTCTAACCACTGAGTTAAGTAGGCCTTTTCATTTATCAGTACAAAAAGAAACAAAGGGGGTCCAGTATATCACATCGATGTATTCTAAATACAATATTATTTATAAGCAATACCAATCAAGGGGCTCTCGGATCGTGGAATATGCATCTTGACAAGAAATTATTTACATATATAGGATCAAATATGTATCGCAAAAGGGCTATAGCTCAGTTAGGTAGAGCACCTCGTTTACACGTGCGCCAATGTTTTCAGAGGAGTTTGTCATGGAATCAAAAGAATGGATCTTATTGAGAAATCGATGTCTTACTCCATTCCTTTTGGGGAACAAAAGAGGAGAACAATAGGATGACAAATGGCTCGATCCACTTGGGGTGTCTATTGAGATAGAATAGACGACAAATGACAACTCGGGTCCATTGTTGATTTGATATATTGATAAGGTGAATACTTGGTCTGTTTAATGCTAGGCATAATGAGTATAAGGATCTCAAAAGCATCTCTTTTCTTCCTATGAACTTTATTTAAGGTGTATGAAGTTTCATATTGGATTCTTTTAGCTAAGCAGGGAAGTGGAGACTCCATTTCCCTTAGGTCGATCAAGGCCAGAAGCAAACCTACGTCACAATAACCCTTCTTTGAAATACTTTGTTAGTGCTTCTGAGTCGGAATCCAAATAATGAATCAGAGCACATGGGGCCATCCCCTTATCTATCTGTCAAGATCAAAAAAATGTGGCAGACAGGCTGTTTGATATTTATCTCAACTAATGAAAGAGCCCAACGTAAAAAAAATGCATGTTGGGTCTTTAAAAGAGTTCAAATCGTTTTGATAATAATCCGTTTGATCTGTTTTACCGAGAAGGTCTACGGTTCGAGTCCGTACAGCCCTAGAAAAATATACCAAGACCAATATACTCTAAAACTCTAAACCTTGAAATGGAAATTTCGAGACATTCTTGTACATCTGGCTATTTGCTCTATTCTAAATCACTAAGAAAAAAAGAAAAGTGACAAAAAGAAGAGGGAGCCCCCCCTTTTAGGATTCTAGTCATAAACATAAAAAGTATAAAATGGGAGAAAAATAAATTTCGATTTCTAAAATGAGAATTCTAAACAAAAAAAATAGAAATTCTTTTTTGAATGCCCTTTCTTGAAAGATAAAGAATAAAGAGTGAGGTGAAGGGGGATAGTTTTATGTGTCTTGGATAAGAATGGTATATCCCCTTTTTATACTATATCAAAATAAAATGGAAGGGAATGGAATGGAAATAGGATTCCAATCAATGACTCTTGCTGCAAGGGGGGCATGCAACACAACAGACAAAAGAAACTGGGCGGTTCGTTTGATCAAAACGGATTCGTTTTTTGACTAAAAAGCTATCGGTGCCTTGATAATTTATTCCAATTCGAACCGACAAATTCGATAGATTTTCCACCCTCATAGGAGGTCGGCTATGTTTCTGCTTTACGAATATGACATTTTCTGGGTATTTCTAATAATATCAAGTCTTATTCCTATTTTGGCATTTCTAATTTCGGGAGTTTTAGCCCCAATTAGCGAAGGGCCAGAGAAACTTTGTAGTTATGAATCCGGTATAGAACCAATGGGCGACGCTTGGTTACAATTTAGGATCCGTTATTATATGTTTGCTCTAGTTTTTGTTGTTTTTGATGTTGAAACGGTTTTTCTTTATCCATGGGCAATGGGTTTTGACGTATTGGGGGTGTCCGTATTTATAGAAGCTCTCGTTTTCGTGCTTATCCTAATTATTGGTTCAGTTTATGCATGGCGAAAGGGGGCATTGGAATGGTCTTAGTTCCCCAGTCTTCCTACATATACAATAAACAATAAAAAGTAAAATATATATATATTGAGACAATTATGAATTCCATCGAGTTTGCCTTACTTGATCGAAGAACTCAAAAT